ATTCCACTCATTATGGGGGGTATTACTATGAAAAGAGGAAGAAGTCGAGCTACAAGAAAAATGCCCGCCGCTACCATAGTAGCAGCATGTATAAGAGCGGAAATAGGAGTAGGTCCTTCCATAGCATCTGGTAACCATACATGAAGGGGGAATTGGGCAGATTTAGCAACAGAACCACAAAATAATAATAGGGCACACAAAGTAACAAAAAAAACATTAACGTCATTATTATAAATCAAGTTATTGAATATTTGAAACAAATCCCGAAATTCCAAACTACCCGTTATCCAATAAAGACCCAAAATTCCTAATAATAAACCAAAATCCCCGATACGATTAGTTACAAATGCCTTTTGACAAGCATTTGCTGCAATAGGACGTGTGAACCAAAAACCAATTAATAGATAAGAACACATTCCAACCAATTCCCAAAAAATATAAATTTGTATCAAATTAGAACTAGTAACTAATCCCAACATTGAAGTATTAAAAAAACTCATATAAGCAAAAAATCTCAAATATCCTTGATCATGAGACATATAATTATCACTATAAATAAGAACCAAAATGCCAACAGTAGTGATTAATATTAACATAATAGAGGTAAGTGAATCGATCAAGTAACCAAACTCTAAAGAAAGATCATTATTTATAGTCCAAGACCACACATATTGATAGATAGAACTCTTATTGTTATAGATTTGATCAATCGACAGATCGACCGAAAAGAGCATAACTATACCTAACAAAAAAATACTCGGAAAAGCCCACATACGGCGAAGATTTTTTGTTGCGCTGGGAAAAAGTAGAAGTACCACCCCTATCAACAGAGGAACTGGAAGTGGAATAAAAGGTATGATCCATGAAGATTGATGTGTATATTCCATACAAAAAAAAGAAAAAAAAAGATTGGATTTGTAATGAGTTTTGTTTCTTATTCGCCGGTTTTATCTCTTTTGTAAAGGGTTCAGTTAATAAAAAAGAGTGAACAACGTGAACATATAAATAGAATTTAATATTCTTCTGAATCTTTGCACAATACTTCCAATATTGAAAAGTCAAAATGTAAAAAAGGTCCAATAAAAAAAAAATTCCTAGTGAAAAATGAACTTTATTTTTAGTAATATTTTTGACTATTAATAAAAAATAAAATAACTAAAAAAATCTTTATTAAAATTCTCATAAAAACCAAATTTGTCAAATAAGAATTTCATTTTTTTATTTGACAATTATACAAATATTATTTTCTATAGAGCGCGTATCAAAAATTGTACCAAAACTGAGAACATTCGTTTATTTTTATATGTATAAAAAGTTATTATATGAAATAACTAAATCAAATAAGAATTTTTGTCTTTTATTTATATTCAGAAGCATTCGTTTAGTTTCGAACTTATTGATTTTTTACATTACAATACAACTATGTTTGGCAAAATTTTTTAAAAAGTGTTATAGTTATAATATTCAATGTTTTACTTTAGATAGAAAAAAAGGGGATAAGATATATGGCAAATTAATCAAAGAACAATAAGTTTTCATTTACAGAAATACAGAAAAGAGGATATGTCTTTCACATGACCTGTAGCAATGGAAAAAAAAAAAATAATATTAGTTGGATGGCAGTTCCAAAGAAACGCACTTCTAGATCAAAAAAAAAAATCCGGAAAAACGTTTGGAAAAAGCGAGGATATTGGACAGCATTGAAAGCTTTTTCATTAGCGCAATCAATTTCTACAGGGAATTCAAAAAGTTTTTTTGTATAACAAATACAAACGTTGGACAAATCTAAATTAGCTGGATTCAAGGAATATTCTCTAATATTGAATTGCTTTTTTTTTAATAAATATTTTTTTTCTATTTTAAAAATGAATTAAGAAATTCAATTCAAATGGATTTTCTAACTCATATATATCTATTTTAGACTAAGAAAAAAAAAATATTTTGAATGTAATACTAAATTAGTGAAAATAGATATATATAATTAATTTAATAATAAATAAGAAAAATTTTAAATACGAAAGAATAAAGAATATATAATAAATATATAGAAAGAATAAATAAAAAGAATATAATAATAATTTAATAAATTATTCATTAAAATAATAAATAAAAAATTCAGATAATAAAGAATTCATTAAAAACTACTTCCAGATTCAAGTCAGAATTATCTAGTTCCAACAATGCTTGTTTTTGAAAACAGAGAATAAACTACAAAAAACCATTCCTCGTTGTTAAATATTAAAACAGAAACTCGAAACAAAAAAAAAACGACAATAAGAATTTGTATTGAAATTGAACCATTCTAATGAAAATAAAATAGAATATAATAATATATATTTATAAATATTTAATTTATATATATATATTATTATTTATAGATTTCTATCTAAATTCTATTATTTAGATAGAAACCTATTCTCTATTTAAATAGAATAATAATAAAATTCTATATAAAAATAATATTATAGAATAAAAATAATAATAATATTATAAAAAAGATAATAATATTATAAAAAAGATAATAATCTAATCCATTTTATTATAAATTTATTCAATTCAAATAATTATAATAGAATTCCTTTGATTCTTTAATGTTTATTTTATTATAAATATATAAAATTTAATTTTTCTCGATTCTTTCAATCTCGACGATTGATAAAAAATCGGTTATTATGATTTCGAGTAAGCCGCTATGGTGAAATTGGTAGACACGCTGCTCTTAGGAAGCAGTGCTAGAGCATCTCGGTTCGAGTCCGAGTGGCGGCATGGCATCTTATCTTCTAAAAGAGTAAGTCCTATAATGAATTAAATTTTCGATTTCTCGTTCTAGTATTAGTATTCAGACACTCTTTTTCATTTTTTTTTTTTTTATGATACTTTCAACTTTAGAGCATATATTAACTCATATATCGTTTTCGGTCGTATCAATTTTAATATCAACTCATTTGATAACCTTATTAGTCAATGAAATCTTAGGATTATATGATTCGTCCAAAAATGGTATGATAATAACCTTTTTCTGTATAACGGGATTGTTAGTTACTCGCTGGATTTTTTCGGGCCATTTACCATTTAGTGATTTGTATGAATCATTAATCTTCCTTTCCTGGGGTTTTTCCATTTTTCATATGATTTTTTGTTTTAAAAAAAAGAAAAACGATTTAAGTACAATAATCGCACCAAGTGTTATTTTTACCCAAGGCTTTGCTACTTCGGGTATTTTAACCGAAATGCATCAATCTGCAATATTAGTACCCGCTTTACAATCTCATTGGTTAATGATGCACGTAAGTATGATGATATTTGGCTATGCAGCTCTTTTATGTGGATCGTTATTATCAGTAGCCATTTTAATTATTACATTTCGAGAAGTCATACAAATTTTTGGTAAAAGCAATGATTTCTATTTATTAAATCAATCATTTTCTTTTGTTGAGATCAAATACATGAATATGAATGAAAGAAACAATATTTTAGAAAAAACGTATTTTTCTTCTTCTAGAAATTATTACAGGTCTCAGTTTATTCAACAATTGGATCGTTGGAGTTATCGTATTATTAGTCTGGGTTTTATCTTTTTAACGATAGGTATTCTTTCAGGAGCAGTATGGGCTAATGAGGCATGGGGGTCATATTGGAATTGGGATCCAAAGGAAACTTGGGCCTTTATTACTTGGACCATATTTGCGATTTATTTACATACTAGAAAAAATAAAAAATTAGAAGGTGTAAATTCTTCAATAGCGTCCTCTCTGGGCTTTTTTATAATTTGGATATGTTATTTGGGGATCAATCTATTAGGTATAGGATTACACAGTTATGGTTCATTTACATCTAATTGAATTAAAGTGAGTAAAGGACCTGACAAATAAATAAAGCATATATAGAAGAGATTTTATTATAGATATAAATATATCTATATAAATAGAAAAATAAATATCGAAATATACAGAAACTTCGAATAAAATAAATCGTCGAGAACCCTTTAAATCAAGTAATGTAATGATTCAAGGGGTTCTCACAAACAATAAACATATTCGATTACATTTTTTCTTATTATGGTTTTTTTTTTCTTTTTGATTTTGGGTTTTATTCAATTATTCACGAGAAAACTTTTTAGAAAAAAATCGATAGAATGGCTTCAACCTTGTCAACCGAGAATGATAAAATGAAATCTGGATAAATACCAATGCCTATTACGGGTATAAGGATAGAAATCGAAATAAATAATTCTCGCGGCCCAGAATCAAAAAAATACGAGTTTGGTGTATTAAAAAGCTTGTATCCATAGAACATCTGCCGTAACATGGATAATGAATAAATAGGAGTTAATATTATTCCAATTGCTGTTACAAAAGTTATTAGTATTTTTGTCATTAAAAGAAATTTTTGGCTGGTAATTATTCCCCAAAAAACTATCAATTCTGCAACAAAACCGCTCATGCCCGGCAATGCAAGGGAAGCCATCGATAAGATACTGAAAACCGTGAATATTTTTGGCATTGGAATAGCCATTCCGCCCATTTCGTCAAGATAAAGAAGACGTAGTCTATCATAACTAGTTCCCGCCAAGAAAAAAAGCGCAGCGCCAATAAATCCATGAGATATTATTTGTAAAATGGCCCCATTGAGCCCCGTCTCGCTTATGGAACCAATTCCAATAATTATGAAACCCATATGAGATACCGAGGAATAAGCTATTCTTTTTTTTAAATTACGTTGACCAAAAGATGTTGAAGCTGCATAGATTATTTGAATTGAACCTAATATCATTAACCAAGGGGAAAATATCGAATGAGCGTGGGGTAATAATTCCATATTAATTCGAACCAATCCATACGCTCCCATTTTTAATAAGATTCCGGCTAAAAGCATACAAGTGCTGTAATGTGCCTCTCCGTGGGTGTCTGGTAACCATGTATGTAAGGGTATAATCGGCAATTTGACAGCAAAAGTAAAAAGAAATCCCATATAGAATATTAGTTCGAGCGCCGCGGGATACGATTGATTCGTTAATGTTTCCAAATTTAATGTCGGTTCATTAGAACCATAGAAACCGATACCTAGAATTCCCATTAATAAAAAAACAGAACTTCCCGCAGTGTATAAAATAAACTTTGTAGCGGAATACAACCGTTTTTTCCCCCCCCACATGGATAAAAGTATATAAACTGGAATTAATTCTAATTCCCACATGATGAAAAAAAGTAAAATGTCTCGAGAAGAAAAAGGTCCTATTTGACCGCTATACATTGCTAACATCAGGAAATGGAATAATCGGGATTCTCGAGTAACTGGCTGAGCCGCTAAAGTAGCTATAGTGGTAATAAATCCCGTCAGTAAAATGGGTCCTATAGAGAGTCCATCTATTCCGATTCTCCAGTAAAAATCAAAAAAATTGATCCATTTATAATTTTCCGTAAGTTGGATTAATGGATCATCCAATTGGAAATGATAACAAAATGCATAGGTTGTTAGAAGGAGATCGATTAAGCATATACAAATCGTATACCACTTAATTACCTTATTTCCTCGATGAGGAAATAAGAAGATTAAGGAACCTCCGGCTATAGGCAAAAGTACAACTATTGTTAACCAAGGAAAATAATTCGTGATAAAAATAAGATACACTTGGACCAGAAAAACCCGCGCTCAAAACAGAAGAATATTAATATTCTTCTGTTTTGAGCGCGGGTTTTTGCCAGTAAAAAAACGTATTCTCGTGGTGTTTGTTTTTTGAAAGGTATCAATAAGCTAGACCCATGCTTCGAGTTGTTTCATGCCATAAATAAACTCGAACACTTAAGAAATCCGTCGGACAGGCGGATTCACACCTCTTACAACCAACACAGTCCTCTGTTCTTGGGGCAGAAGCAATTTGCTTAGCTTTACACCCATCCCAAGGTATCATTTCTAATACATCTGTGGGGCAGGCTCGTACACATTGAGTACATCCTATACATGTATCATAAATCTTTACTGAATGTGACATTGGATCTAGAGTTTTTTTTTAACATCAAAAATTGAAAATTTTTCGATCTAGTAAACTCGTAAATGAATCATATATTTAGACACCAGATGAATCAACGATTTACCATAATTTTGAAACTTAACTTAAAAAAATCGACTTCCGGGTCAATTCATAAGAGGAGAAGAGGACCAAGATACTTTGATTTCTTACGTTTTTGCAAACATGCAAATCCAAATTGATGAATATTACACTATTCTAAATTCTAATTATTATTTTATTAATAATGATTAATACTATTTATTCATCAAATTAGATTGATTGATACGAGTTGATTTTCTGTTACGATAAATTGAAGAAACAATAGCCAGTCCGATAGCTGCTTCAGCGGCTGCAATAGCAATAACAAAAATAGAAAAAATATTTCCTTTTAATTGGCGACTATCAAAGAAATCAGAAAAAGTTACGAAATTTATATTCACTGCATTCAGTATAAGTTCAAGACACATAAGGGCTCTAACCATATTTCGGCTCGTGATCAATCCATAGATACCAATAGAAAATAAATAGGCACTCAAAACAAGTACATGTTCGAGCATCATTAACCAACTCCTTATCAATTTTTATTCATTTTAATATAATATGAACAACAATTCAACGGATTCAATTGACTAAAGAATATAACAAGTCTGGAACAAAAGAATATATTGCCAAAAAAATGATTTTCTATATAAACACTTTAGAAAAAAAATGGAAAAAAAAAAATTTTATTTTTTTGATTGCTAGTTCGAAAAATTTCTTATTGGCGAGCCACGACAATTGCACCTATCAAAGCAGCTAAGAGAATTAAGGAAATTAGTTCAAATGGAAGAAAAAAATCTGTTGATAAATGAATTCCAATTTGTTGACTAGTACTTATCAAATCTTGCTCTATAATCTGATTTGATCTTGTAGTCCAAATAATCCCGTACCATGATGTATCTGGGATAGTAGTTATTAGTGAAATAAGAATACTTGTACAAACCATCAAAGTCATTCCACCCCCAACGGTCAAAAGATGAGAATCTTGGTAATATTCCGAACCATTCATGAACATCACAGAAAATAGGATTAAAACGTTTATAGCTCCCACGTAAATAAGTAGTTGTGCGGCAGCTACAAAATGGGAATTTGATAAAATGTAGAATAAAGATATACAACCAAGAACCAGTCCCAAGGAAAAAGCAGAAAAAATTGGATTGGTAAAAAATACTACTCCTAGACTTCCTAATACAAGACCTGATCCCAAAAAGACTAAAAGAAAATCATGTAGTGGTTCAGGCAAATCCATTATATGTAAAAAAAGAAATAAATAAATCGAGATTTCATGACTTTAATTGATATGACCAGGGAAAATTTGGATATACGAGATTTCTCTCCGCATTGAATTTAATCCTAACAACTGGGAATTGATATGGGTATCGGTTATAGGCCAAATGTCCTTCTATTCGTTATATGAAAGAATAGGTCGAAACTATAAGTATAACTATATGATATGTATAGTTATATTTAGAGAACATTTTTTCTAATTTTTGATTTATATTATTTATATATATAAATGTTAGTTAGTTATATATATATTATATATTTAATAATATATAATATATATAAATTCTATACCTATATATTTATAATTAATATTAATATATATTATTTTATAATCTATATAGAATTTTATATAAAATTTTACATAATTGAATTCGAATTATTTTTTTTTCTAATTATTTTCATTTTTTGAATAAAAATTCAATTATATAGATATTTTAATATCTTATTATTATAATAAAGAATAATAAATAAAGAATAATAAAGAATTTTGAATAATAAATTTTTGATTATATTAGAATATTATTTTTTTAATAAAAAAAATAAGAAAGAAAAAATTTGTATTATATTTTTTTATTTGATATTTGAATTGTTCGTATTGTATAATCATCAATTACTGACATTGGTAAACGACCCAAAGCAATTTGATTATAATTCAATTCATGACGATCATAAGTCGAAAGTTCATATTCTTCAGTCATTGATAAACAATTTGTTGGACAATACTCAACACAGTTCCCGCAAAATATACAAATTCCGAAATCAATACTGTAATTAAACAATCGTTTCTTTCGAATATCCGTTTCCAGTTTCCAATCAACAACGGGTAGATCTATAGGACAGACACGAACACATACTTCACAAGCAATGCATTTATCAAATTCAAAATGGATTCGACCGCGGCAACGTTCCGATGTAATTAATTTTTCATAAGGATATTGAATAGTTACGGGTAAACGATTTGCGTGGGATAAGGTAATCATGAAACTTTGACCAATGTACCTTGCAGCTCGGACTGTTTGTTGCCCATAATTCATGAACCCAGTTACCATAAGGAACATATCGTGAATATCTATGAATATTTTTGTTTTGTTTCTTTCTCTTGTTTGAGACAAGTTACAAATATAGAGGATCAATCTTTTACAGTGAAAACAGTTGAGACGAAGTTGTTAATAATAGATTACCGAGAGAAATAGGTAAAAGAAACTTCCATCCAAGATTTAATAATTGGTCCATTCTTAGCCTAGGCAAAGTCCATCTTGTTGTGATAGAAAGGAACAAGAACAAATAAGTTTTAGCTAATGTAATAAAGATATCAATTGTAGTTCCAAAAGCCCCATATGCTTTATTTATCTCAAAAAACTCAGAAACTAATATGTACGGAATAGGGATATTTGAACCGCCCAAGTAAAGAACTGTTACAAATAATGAAGAAATTAATAGGTTTAAATAAGAAGCAACATAAAATAAACCAAATCTTATACCCGAATATTCCGTTTGATAACCCGCTACTAATTCTTCTTCCGCTTCTGGTAAATCAAAAGGTAATCTTTCGCATTCTGCTAGGGAAGAAAGTAGAAAAACGATGAAACCTATAGGTTGACGCCACAAATTCCATCCCCAAAAATCATATTTTGATTGTGCATCAACAATATCAACTGTACTTAAACTGTTAGATAATCCTAGTCGGTGATAACATTACTGTCCCATCGCTATTACAGAACCGTACATGAGATTTTCACCTCATACGGCTCCTCGAAAGTCTTAAATAAATATAAGGACCAGGCCGATTGTTTGTCTTTTGCTATATCCCTAAGATGGATAAGATTCCAATTTATCGGACGGTTCTGAATTAGACCAATTGAATTCTGTCTGTTCTAATTTAGAATTTTTCTAATAAAGATAAAAAAGGCACTTCTGAATTTATCTTATCCCTAAAAAAAAATAGATAATTTTTTAAGTAATAACTTTATTCTTCAATAAAAAAATCTTTTATAATTTTCAAAAACCCTCCCCCGTCGTTTTTGATTACGAAAAAATAATCACATATTAGTTTCTAAATTATGATATGACATAAATTCTATCTCCATAAATATGGATTAAAAATCCATATGGATAAAAAAAGGGGGTCAGTCGCTTTTTTTTTTTTCGTTCCTATTCGTCTTTTTTTGTGCAAATAAAATCAAAAAGGGACTTAAAAAAAATGAAAGGATTTTTTCGTTCCCGATAGTTATTTATTTAATCAGTGGATAGGAGCCTACTCTGGACCGGAATTTTGGGGAGTACTGCCTTTATTTTTCTACCAACTTAAAGCCCCAATTAGTATTCTTTTTCTATTATGTGGAAATGCTCTTTTTGAAAATTTACATAATCCGTGTTACTAATCCTTTGTGTATCTTGGTGGTTCTAACCGTCCACTTAATCTTTTATGAGCCTCCCTTATTTATGTTAATACATGTATGATAATTCATCCAAACGGTAGCAAAAACGCAATAAAGTTGGTCTTTTGAACCCGCTTCAAGACAAGATTTATAATCAACCAATCCTGGGGTAATCAGACTCTTCTGCTTCTAATTTTTTTTTTCACTAAATTCTTATACATAGAAAATGAGACTCAATATTTTGACTGCAATTTTTAATCATCATACTATAACTATATATAAACTATACCATAGAGAGAATCTGGTAAGGTAATGTAATATAGTATTCATAAATTGTATTCAATAGAAGCTGTTTTATTTCACTCATATAACTATCTGATTTTTTTCTTCAATACGAATTGAGAATTATAATGAATTTCTTCTACCCCTTTCCTATAAAGTGTCCTACAAAGAAAGGCGTATAAGCAATAGCATCAAAAGTTTTTGTATCAACGAATCGCACGTAGAGATATTGATAACACACATAGAGTTAATGGTATTTCATAACTAATCGATTGAGCAGTAGCTCGTAGACCACCCAAAAAGGAATATTTATTATTTGATCCATATCCTGACATAAGAAGTCCAATGGGAGCAATACTCGAAATAGCAATCCATAAAAAAACACCGATATTGAGATCAGATAAAACAAAGTTATATCCAAAAGGAATTACTGAATAGCTTATTATAATTGATATGACTGATATGGATGGTCCGATACTGAATAAACGAATATCTCCCCTAGATGGAATAATATTTTCTTTGAAAAGTAGTTTTGTTCCATCTGCTAGAGCTTGAAGAACTCCCAAAGGACCAGCGTATTCAGGTCCAATCCGCTGTTGTATACCTGCGGATATTTCTCTTTCTAACCATACAATTGATAGTACACTTATGGTGATTCCCAATACAAGAGTAAAGATAGGGGCAAGTACCCATAAAATTTCATATACCTCTTTAAAAGATTCCAATCTGAAAAAACAATTGATATCTTGTATTTCTGTTGTATCAATTATCATTTCAACGATCAACTTCTCCCATAATGATATCTATGCTACCTAGTATTGTCATAATATCAGCCAATTTCATTCTTTTAACTAATTGAGAAAGAATTTGCAAATTGATAAACCCAGGTGGACGAATTTTCCATCTCCAAGGAAAACCACTCTGATCCCCTATTAGAAAAATTCCTAATTCTCCTTTTGGGGCTTCAACTCGTACATAAAGTTCTTGTTTCGGCAATTCAAAAGTTGGAGACGGTTTTTTACTAATGAATCGATATTCAAAATCATTCCATTCTGGTTCCCTTTCTCTATCAAAGTAACGGATTTCTAAATTTTCATATGGACCTCCAGGAATTCCTTCCAAAGCCTGTTGAATTATTTTTATGGATTCCACCATTTCGCCAATTCGAACTAAATAACGAGCTAATGAATCTCCTTCTTTTTGCCATTGAACTTCCCAATCAAATTCCCCGTAACACTCATAATTTTCAACTTTACGGAGATCCCATTGTATTCCGGAAGCCCGAAGCATCGGTCCTGATAAACCCCAATTTATTACTTCCTTTCCACCAACAATGCCTATTCCCTCAACCCGTTCTAAAAAAATAGGATTTCTCGTAATAAGTTTTTGATATTCAACAACCCCTGTTAAAAAATAATCGCAAAAATCCAAACATTTATCTATCCAACCATGAGGTAGATCAGCCGCTACTCCCCCGATACGGAAAAAATTATGCATCATTCTCATACCTGTCGCAGCTTCGAATAGATCATATATTAATTCTCTTTCTCTGAAAATATAGAAGAAAGGGGTTTGTGCACCAATATCTGCCATAAAAGGTCCCAGCCATAATAGGTGAGAAGCTATACGACTCAATTCCAACATAATTACTCGAATATAGCTGGCTCTTTTAGGTACTTGAATATTTCCCAACTGTTCGGGTCCGTTTACGGTTATTGCTTCTGTAAACATAGTGGCTAAATAATCCCAACGTGTTACATAAGGCAGATATTGTATAATTGTTCGGTTTTCCGCAATTTTTTCCATCCCTCTGTGTAAATAACCCAATATTGGTTCACAATCAATAACATCCTCACCATCCAGAGTAACAATAAGTCGAAGAACACCATGCATTGATGGGTGGTGAGGACCCATATTCACTATCATGAGGTCTTTTCTTGTAGCTGGGACATTCATAGGTTTTTCCTCGATTTATTCATTCCATGAATTGCGTAAAACAAAAGAAAAAAAAATTCATCAAAATTCAAGACCTAATAAATCGAATAATTTAAAATGACTCTTCAAATTAACGAATTTGTGACTCCCGAATATCCAACTGATTTATTAATTTGTTATAACGTATTCCATTTTTCTTTGACAAATAAGACAGTAGCCGTTGTCGTTTTCCCAGAATTTTACGTAAACCTCGTTGAGATAAATAGTCTTTTCGGTGCAATTTCAAATGTGAAGTAAGTCTTCGTATCTTATTAGTGAAATTGAATACTTGAAATTCAACCGATCCGGGGTTTTCTTCTTTTTTTTTTTCTTGTGAAAAACTCGGTAGAATTAAATTTTTTACCATACGTTGAAAGCTTTCTTTTCCCTTTACTTATTTTATAGATATCTTTTTTTAATCAGTAATAGTAATGACACTTATTTAAAATCTTTTATATTGTATATACAATAATATTAAATTCCGTCAGATTTCCCGATTTTTTTTTCAAATCATAGAAAACTATATTTATGCATTCCAAAAAAAATGGTAGACTTAAAAAGTCTATATAAGACGATTTTGTTGATTCATTTTTGTATCGAATGGATACATCATTGAATTAGTATCAAGGACTCAGAATACAGAATAGAAGTTAACAAAATGTGTGTGCGCATCTATGTGTGTATCCATTTATATCCGCATACCGAATATATTACGCTAAATAGAAGAAAGAAATCTAGATTAACCAATTCTCAATCACGGATACATATGTATTCTTACTATACTGAAACGGCTTCCATTATAGGTATCAAACCAATAGCGATTCATGCAAGCTAAATCCTCTAATCGAAAATTTGGCCAAAGAAAAAAATAGAAATTCATTTGTTTTTTTTTTTCTCTATCAAGATCCTTATTTTCAGCCAAAATTTTACAGCAATTAGTTCCTTTATTCTTATTGTAAAATGTTGTCTTTCTATGTACACTATCTCTATTCTTAGAATTGAAAGACATTAGAATTCTGAATTCTCTACGACGTCTAGCGGAAAAAAGAAATTCGGGAACAAACAAATCATAATGATTTGTTTCTTTTTTTTCTGTTATCTTTTGATCTCTTGTTCTTGGAGTGGATTTATATAATTTCTTCTTATCAACGTGGCTTTTTTCCGGATATCTTTGATTAATTTGACGCTTACTCTTATGAATCAACGAGAGGCCTATGGTTTGATACATAAAAAATTTTTCATCGTTTTCTCTAGACAGACGAACAGGTTCGATAATAAATATTCCTTCGTTGATCAATTTTTTATTTTTCGTCAATTCTGTAAGAGTCAAATCCTTCTGATTATGAATCATCATAATATCTAGACTTAGTTCTCCTCTTTGAATAGAGGTTATAGCAATCTCTTTTAGATTTTTCAATCTAATCAGGAGACAATATATTTTTATATTATTCATTACTCTTTGATTTAAGGAACCCTTCCAATTCAATTGAAAAATAAAAAACCTTTTTAATAAGAAATTTAGTTCTTCCTCTATCTTGCTATTGTATTGTGGTTTGTTTATATCCTCTTTCCTGTCCAATCCTGTATAATCTTCTTCAATATCTTTTTCTTGGGTTGAGAGAGGTGATTCAAAATCCACTCGACCCGTGTATTCCGCTTTTGCTTGATTTCGAGTTTTTAACTCGAATTCTAATTTTTTTTTTTTTTTTGATGATCTAAAAATATCTATTATTTTTTTCCTTCCAGTGATGTTTTTATTTGCACTAACATTTTGATTTATATTATTTATATTAAAATTATAATCGAAAAAAAGTAATTGGATTGGTATGATCCACGGGTTACTCATATATGCATTCAAAAATATCAAAAATTTGGAAAGGAACATAAATTCCCGATTCGATATGGAACGATTTAATAGTTCTTCATTCATTCCCATCCAATCAAAATATTTTCTATCCAGATTTTTTTCCATATCTATAATAGCATCTTCTGCGATATAATTCTTGATAGAGATATCACTCGTTAGATCAAATATCTTTTGTTTACATGTGTTGTAATTATAAGAAATTGCTTGATTTTTATTTGATTGGAATGGTGATCCATATCCATAAATATATGAGTGCTTCTTATCTGCATAATTAATAGATTTATATGAAAAAAGATCATATTCATATTGTTTTTTTTTTAATGAGTCTAATTGTTGATTTTTGTAAAGAACTAATCGGGTTTTCTCATATGAATCACGCTTTTTAAAATCTTTTTTTTGAGAGACACGACGCTCATGGATTCTATTTCTCCATTTTTGTGGCACTAATCTAGACCATCTCCTCTGAGATAACTCATATTGATAATGACCCTTTAACAACCAATTTTTCCATTGATTCATTACAGAATTGCGAGGTTTCTTTTGTCTTAATTTAGAATAAGATATTCTTTGTATTCCAAAAAAAAAATCCCGAATTTCATTCTTAAGAAAAAAGGATTTTCCATGATCTTCAAAAGCAGATCTTAACTTATATATGTTAATAACTTGGGTTTCTGATAATTTGAAAAATACATATGCCTGTGACAACGAGGATACGTCACAAGAATTCTGTGAATTCTTAGTCCTAATATGAGAATATTTTTTTAGAATCGAAATAAAGTGAATTAGACTTTGATTAGTTTTATCCGTTCTGTCTTCTTTTGTTTCATTATAGTAAATGGGTTCTTTTTCACTTCTGTTTCTTGTTCTTGATTCAAGAAACAATTGTACATCGATCTTAGGAATATAAATGATACATAGAAAGATATTTAGGTATACCCTTTCCATGAGAGATTTCAAAAAATAATGATGTGATTTACGGGCTAATAGAGGATTTCTTTTTTTAAAAATTTCCCAAATAATTTTTTTTAATTCGAATCTTTTAGCATAATAACTTTTTTTGTTCGAACTAATATTTATCTCTGAAGAAAAAACCCCCTTTTCTTTTCTCATTTTTTTTATTTTCTTTATGATTGTATTTCTTTCAGCATTCAGATCTTTTATTTTTTTTTTTTTCAATGAACAAGTTGTCCAATTAACAGATTGAATTCGAATGGGTGATTCGTAAATCATTGGAATTTTATTACTTATTGTTGAATCTTTTTGGCTTTCACTCAATCCATATAGATTTTTGAATCTAAGTAGAAATAAAGTCGGGAGTTGTTTTATTTTTTCGTTTAGAAATTGAATCCTTTTTATGATCCATTTTGCTCCTTCTTTAAATAAATTTAGGAACAATTTTGTTCTCTGATTTAAAATATTGAGAACGATAAAAAAATTATTTTTCCATTTTTTTATTTTTTTGTTGAGTTTTTTAAAAATGGGATGAAAAAAATAAAATTGATTTCGGGGAAAACTAGAAAAGGGGAATTCCACTTCCATTCCCAAAATTGTTAAAAAGCAAAAGTCCCCCCTTTTTTTTTCGTCTTTTTTTTTCATTGTATCCTTTTCAGTGGATCGTAACTTAGATCTGTGCCAAGGCTTCAGACGAAAAGGAAATATTATTTTTATCTGAATACCATCTATTAGCCACTTTTTTGGAAATTCTGTTTCGGATAATTGAACGCCATTATAGGTGCATTTAATATACATTTCTTTCTTCCAATCCCTAAAATCTTCTGACCATTCGGGAAATTGAAATAATAGCATACGAACAATATTTTTAGTTATTATCAATGAAGGCAATATAATATATTTTCTAAGAATTGATTGGGTTATTAATAAATAACCTCTTATTACTTGAGCAAATATAATGCTATCCCAGGCCTCTCCTATTTCTATACGTCTTTTTTCCTCTTTTTCTTTTTTTTTTTTTTCGCCCCCCTCCTCACTTTCTTTTTTATTTTCCTCCGTATAATCTGAATTTAGGGATTCCACTTTTGTACGCATCCAATTTTTGAACATAAAAATTATTTGTCTCATTGGCTCAAAATTTTTTAAAAAAGAAAAGAACGAGGGTTTTTCAATTTTGTCCAAAAAAAGGGGCGAATGCAGACTTTTTTGAAAGAGTTTCCAAGTAATTGTTTTACGCCTTTGAGCACGTATAGATCCTTTTATTATGTCTCGTCGAAAATCAGGTTGTTGTGCATAACGTATTAAAGCCAACTCCCCGTTTTTATCAGTATTATTAGTATCTCTAGTATATCTATAAGTGTCGTTATTTTGATTAGTAAAAGTAAAAATAACGACACGTTTGGCTTTTCGGGAACGAATTCCATATTTCTCTTCCTCGTTTTTTACTTCCAGTTGTTCTAATTCGTCAATTAATTTGTATGACCATCGAGGAACTTCTTTCCTCATTTCTTTGATTCCAATACATTTTTTTTTTTTTACAATTCTTTTCTCGTTCAGATCAGTTCTAATTGCGTCGAACAATAATTTTATTTTTTTTTTTTCGGAATTCACTTTCACTTGTTCATATTCCGGAAAGAGAACAAGTCCTTCAAAATTTAGGCTTGATACTGATTTATCCGAGAATTTTTGGATTAAAAAAAAAAAAAAAAAAATCTCAATTAATAATGATTTTTTATCAAATGTATCTATTTTCTGTTTAAATTCTGGATTATTTTTTTTACTATTAATAAGGAGAGCATCAATCTTATTTATACAAATATCATTTTTTTTATAAGTTTCCGTTTTCATTGAGGATAACAAACAATTTTGGATTCGTCCACGACAGGGTCCATTCAAGAAAGGATCGTATATTTTAGGTAAGTTTTTTGTTTGAGTCTCCTCATTACACAATCTAATTCGTTTTTCGACTATATCCAGAGGCAAAAATTCCTTATCTAAAACTTCGGCCCTGTTTAAAAATTCATTTCTTAGTTTTTTTTTTTTTTCTTCATTTCTAGAGTTCCAATAATTAGATAATTTATCATAGAAGTTTTTTTCTGGTGTGAAAAGGTCTATTTTTTTTTCCATCATTTTAATAAAAGTCGACAAATTTGGTGGATACGTAAAAAATATTTTTTCTTTTCCATCACTTTTACATGTATAAAAAAAAAATTGTGAAATCTCATTTCTTACTATATTTTCAAATCGAGCATTTTTTATATATCGCAACGGACGCTTCCATCGTTTAAAATCGAAAAAAATGGTTACAAGATATTTTTGAAATACCGAGATTTTCTTCTCCTCGTTTTCATTGATTTTGTATGAATTCTGATCCTTTTCAAAAAAAAGATAAGAATAAGCATCTTTTTCAGTAGATATCTTTTTTTCTTGCTTAGTTCCTGTTGTTTCGGAAGTTCTTTCCACATCCATTTTTTTTTTTTCCATTTTACTGCTTTCTTGAATTTCTGATCGTTTTTTAATAAAAAAGGGAAAGGGTGTTCTGCCTAAATAGTATAAACACGTAATAAATAAAAAAACAATAAAGATTTGAGACATAGAAATTTTGAATTCTGATATAATGGTAGATCGAATAGGTACCTTATCGTGAATGAAATTCTTTTGTTGTATCCAGACAGATGTCAATTCAATCCATTTCATGAAAAAGATGTGACC